TAGGTTGTTAATATTTGGTTAGTGTTAACTAATAAGTGAGAATGTTGCGTAATCCTTTTCATTTAGTTGAGTTTAGTCCGTGACCTTTTACTGCGGCGAGTGGGGCATTGTTTTTAACTGTTGGTTTGGTTAGGTGGTTTCATGGGAAGGGTGTGATTCTGATGTTAGTGGGGGTTTTAGTGATTGTTTTAACTATAGTACAGTGGTGGCGGGATGTAGTGCGTGAGGGAACCTATCAGGGTTATCATACCACTTGGGTTGGGTTTAATTTGCGGTGGGGTATGATTTTATTTATTTTTTCTTGAAGTATGCTTTTTTTTGTCTTTTTTTTGGGGTTTTTCCATAGGAGTCTTGTTCCGGCTGTGGAGTTGGGTTGTGTTTGGCCTCCTGTTGGTATTATGCCATTGAATGCTTTTAAGGTACCTTTGTTAAATACGGCTGTGTTGTTGGGTTCTGGGGTGAGAGTTACATGGGCTCATCATGGGTTGATGACGGGGAGACGTGAGGAAGCTTTGTACGGGTTAGGTTTGACTGTTCTTTTTGGTGTGTACTTTACTATTCTTCAGTGGGGTGAGTACCAGGAAGCTTCTTTTAGGGTGACTGATGGGGTGTATGGTTCTACTTTTTTTGTTATGACTGGGTTTCATGGGTTTCATGTATTGATTGGTAGGGTTTTTTGAGTAGTTTGTACAGTTCGGTGTTATTTGCATCATTTTTCTGTTTTTCATCATTTTGGTTTTGAGGCTGCTGCTTGGTATTGACATTTTGTTGATGTTGTTTGGATTTTTTTGTATTTGTGTATTTATTGATGGGGTTCTTAGTAGTTTAGTGGTTATGGTTGTGGCTTAATAATGTTGATAGATATTTTTTCGTCTTTGGATGCTGGGGTATTTTTAAGTGTAAGGGTTTGGTGGTTTATTTGGTTAAGCGGGTTTGTGGGGTTGTTAGTTTATTTTTCGCAGTTTTGAGTTGGGGTTTCGGGATTTGGTGTTATTTTTTCTTTAATGATTGAGTTGGTGTTTGGATTGGTGAAGAGGTGTTCTGGTAAGTTTTTGGTGGGTTTTGTTTTGGGGCAGGTTTCATTGTTTGGTGTTATTTTTCTTGTAAATATTTTTGGGATAGTACCAGATGTTTTTAGCCCAACTAGACATTTGTCGGTGACTTTTGCACTCGCAAGAGTGGTTTGGTTTTGTTTGGTTTTTAGCGGTTGGTGTTATTCTAGTGGTTATAGGGCTGGTCAATTAGTCCCTACAGGCAGGCCTGTAGGATTGGTGCCTTTGCTTGTCTTGATTGAGAGTATTAGAATTTTGATTCGTCCTATTACTTTGGGGGTTCGGTTGGCTGCGAACATTACTATGGGTCATTTAATGTTGCATGTGATTGGAGGGTATGTGGCTGAGTTTTTTTGTTGGTTGAGATTGGTTGGTAGGTTGTTAGGAAGTCTGGTGATATTTGGATATGTGATTTTTGAGTTTGCTGTTAGTTTTTTGCAAGCTTATGTGTTTGTTTTATTAGTCGGGTTGTATTCTTCTGATCACCCATTAGTGCGATGGCATTAGTTTTTTGGAGAATTAGTTAAAATTATAATTTGAGCTTGTCAAGCTTGTGTTGCCTGAATGGTATTCTCTTATGCCTCAGTTGAGTCCTATGTCTTGGGTTTTTGTGTTTGTAATTTTGTTATTTTTTTATTATTGTTCTCGGTTATGGTTTGGTGGAGGGTTGGTGGGGAGTACAAGGTTGTTTTTGGGCCTAAGATTGGGGTGGTGCGGAGAAAGGTTGATTATATAAAGTGAAGATTTGGTAAAAAGTTGAGGTTGTTGGTAAGTAAAAAGTCGTAGGTTGTTGTGTGGTTTTTCCTGTTGTGGGTGTTGGGGTTATTGGGGTTTTGGTGGGGGGGTGTGTTTGATATCACAGCGAAAGAGTCTTTTTGGGATTTTGTTGGGTATGGAGGTTTTTACTTTAAGGGTTTATATTATAATTTTAGTGTGGTTTATTTTAATAGGGAGTTAAACAGTGTTTGTTTAGTCTTTTTGTCTTTTGGGGTGTGTGAGGCAGCGTTAGGGCTAAGTGTGTTAGTATCTTTGGTTCGTAGTACTGGAAGTGATTACGTTAGTGGGCTTGTTTCTGGCCATTTTTAGTTTGTTGTCAATTGGTGTTTTAGTTGGAAGTGTTAGGATGGTTGGTTTAGAGGTGTTTTGGTGGAGTTTTGTTTGGGCATGTGTTGTTATGTTTTTATTAGGTTTTGAAATGTGGTTTAGCTCTATTGGGTTGGTGGGTTGTTGGGGTAATTTGTTGGTTGTGGATAATTTTTCTTTTGGGCTTATTTCCCTGACTGTTTTGGTTTCTGGGTTAAGGGTGTTGGCTAGGGTGCGGGATGTTCAAAAGAGTGGTAATAGGGCTGTTTGATTTATTTTTATGATTTTGGTTTTAACTTTGGTTCTTGTGTTTTGCTTTAGTGTAAGGTCTTTGTTGAGGTTTTATATATTATTTGAATTTAGGCTTATTCCTATTTTGTTGATTATTTTAGGGTGGGGGTATCAACCGGAGCGGTTGCAAGCTGGTAAGTATATAATACTTTATACTGTAAGAGCATCTCTTCCTTTGTTGGTATTAATTGTTTTGTTGTTGGTGGAAAGTGGGTCTGTTTTTTGGGGATTTAGTTATAGGGGATTTGGCTATAGCGGGTTGTTGGTTGTATGTGCTTGTTTAGCTTTTTTGGTGAAGTTGCCAGCTTATGGGTTTCATTTATGGCTGCCGAAGGCTCATGTTGAGGCTCCGGTGGCTGGATCTATAATTTTGGCTGGTGTTTTGTTGAAGCTAGGGGGGTATGGGCTAGTCCGAGTTTTCTATGTATTTGGGTTATTTAGGTCTTTGGTTATCTCTGTGGTGTTTTGTTTAAGGTTAGGGGGTGGTGTTATCGCTAGGATAATTTGTTTTGCTCAAAGCGATGTAAAAGCTTTGGTGGCTTATTCTTCTGTGGGGCATATAAGGTTGGTTTTGGGTGGGGTGTATTCTAACACTGATTGGGGATGGTTTGGTTGTTTGTTGATGATGATTGCTCATGGTTTGTGTTCTTCTGGGTTTATTTTTTTGGCTAGTGAGACTTACAGGTGTTTTCATACGCGTAGTATATTTTTAATCAAGGGTGGGTTGGTTGTAGTTCCTGGGATTGCTTTATGTTGGTTCTTGATGTGTGCTATTAATATAGCTGCTCCACCGTCCTTGAATTTGTGGAGAGAATTAATGCTTGGTGTTTCTGTTTTGGGGTATTCTGTTATCTTTGCTGTTTTTACTGGGGCTTTAACTTTCTTAAGTGGTCTTTATTCTTGATATGTTTATTCAGCTACTCAGCATGGTCAATGCCCGTTTTGAGTTCGTGGGATGGTTGTGATGGAGGAGTTTATTAGTTATCTTGTTTGTTTTGTTTTGGTATTGTTTTATGGGTGGTGAGAGCCTTTATAATGTCTTTTCTTTAGACTTACTAAAGAATTATTTAGTTGAGTAAAGTTAATGAAATGGACGTAGTGCTCCACTTTTTGGTTTGCAAAGTTTGACTCTTGCTACTATTGTGAACAGTAAAATACAAGCTAAGAGAATTACACAATTAGTGCCATTGGAGGAGTATAGGAAACTTAGTGCTTGGGTTTTGTCATTAATTCTAAGTCTAAGTTCTGTGTTGGTTTGGTTATTCGGGGTGAATCTGAGGTTTTTGATGCTAAAAAAGATGGTTAGGGTTAGGATTATGGGTATCAGCTGATTGTTGATAGAGAATGTTATATTTGGAGTTAATGATGCAATGTAGGCGAATATGACTAACATACCGCCAATAAAAATAAAAAATAGTATGTAGGCATACCATGGCCTAATGGTGGCAATAATGGTGCAGGTGATAAAGGCTAGAAGTAAAACCATTACCCCTAACGATAAGGGGTATATTGGAAGGGTTATGGTAAGGATTGAGTAAATTCATATGATTGAGAGTGTTAGTAAAGTAATAACAAACATTTGTTAATTGGTTCAATTGTTGTTATGTTGGCCATGTGTGGGCTTCCTGCTTGGAAGGCAGTTGTACTTTAAATACTCCCAACATTGGTGCTTAATCTATTATGGTAAGGCTATAGGGATCGAAGCTAGTAAAATGGCTAATCTTACTGGAAGGAAAGACTTTCAGGCTATTCTTATAAGTAGGTCGTATCGGTATCGTGGGAGTGTAGCTCGTGCCCATAAGAAAATAATTGCTAGTGGGGTTGATATGATTAAGGTGCCTGTTAGTATACAGGCTGTGAGGAGTCTTATTATTAGAATGTTTCTGTATTCGGCTATAAAAAGGAAAGCAAAGCCAGCGCCTCCGTACTCAATGTTGAATCCTGAAACTAGTTCTGATTCTCCTTCGGCAAAATCAAATGGGGCTCGATTTGTTTCTGCCAGAATTACTACTAATCACATGGTAGCAAGAGGAATAGACAGGGCGATAGTTGGCATAGAAAAATTAGTTAGGCGGATTGTTACTATGTCTATTTGTGACATTATGAATAAGTAAAAAATGATAATTAGTGTTATTGTGACTTCATAGGAGATTGTTTGGGCCATAGCTCGGATGGCTCCTAGTAGGGCATATTTTGAGTTTGAGGCTCAGCCTGCTATTAGTGTTGTATAAACGGCTATGGAAGAAATACATAAAAATAAAAGTATTCCTAGGGTTATTTGGGTTGAGAGCATGAAAGATGGGAATAGTTGTCATAGTCTGAGTGCCATGATAAGTATGATTGTTGGGGTTAGGATGAATGGTAGGTAATTTGATGATGTCGGTATAACTCACTCTTTAACAAAGAGTTTTAGGGCGTCTGCTAATGGTTGTGGAATCCCGATAATTCCGACTTTATTTGGGCCTTTTCGGATTTGGAAGTAACCGAGGGCTTTTCGTTCAAGTAAGGTGAAAAACGCTACACCTATTAGAATTAAGAGGTATGTGATAAGGGTGGATGTTGTGTGGTTTATGATTTAGTGAAGGGAGTAATCTCCTTGATCAGAGCTTAAATCTGAGGCACTTTTCTGCCACTTCACTCAAAAAGGGGGTATCCTTTAACTCGGTGTAAGCGAGTTGTAATATATACATATACTACTTTTTGGGTAGGAAGTATCAGGGTAGGTATGTCCATAATCTACGTCATCAGAGTAGTCCGTTCTTCCGGCGTGATACTATGGAGTTGTTGTATGCCTTAGCTTTTGCTTTGGTAAAGTTGCAATTTACAGTAATTGTTGGTTATATACTATAAGGCAAATGTTATTGTTGAAAGCGGAGTGCTTGGCTCCGTTTAATGATTCAAATTCATTTGTGACAGATCACTAGCTCTCAACTTAACCTGTGCTAGTTGTTTACGATAGTGAGTTTTACTATAAGTAAATAAAATCTTTACAATGGGTCAGGGTTTCTGACCGGATGGGAGAAGTGTTAGGGGGAAAGGGGAAAAAGTGAAAAATGAAAGTGGATGAATAGGTAAAAGTAAAAGGATGAGTGTGTTTTGGTGTTTGGGTTAATTCACTGTTGAAGTAGAAGAGTTTATATATTAGTGTAGATTGATGTTTGGTATTATAGTAGTTAGGTTGAATATTATTTGGTGTTAAGGTCATATAGAAAGAGGGAATAACACTGGTATGCCATTTTGTTGAGAGTTTGGTTGTTTGCACATGTGAGTGTTGAGATGGAAATTTTAAAGCTTTCTGGAGCTCCTTTGTTATCTTCTATTTTTCTTTTTTTCTTAAGTGTGTTATTGTGGGTGTTTGGGGTTTGTGGGGTTGTTGGTACAGGAGAGAGGTATGTAGTTGAATGGCAGTTTTTTTATTTGTGTAGTGTGGATTGGACCATACCTATTATAATTGATTATATTAGTGTGGTATTTTCTTGTTTTGTTTGTTTGATTTCTGGTTCAGTTTCTTTATTTAGGGTGTCATATATAGATGGGGAGGTGTTTTTACGGCGGTTTATATTATTAATTATGGCTTTTGTTGGATCAATGAATTTGTTGATTTTTGTTCCTAGGATAGTTTCGATTCTTTTAGGGTGAGATGGTTTAGGTATTGTGTCTTTTGCTTTGGTTATTTATTACCAAAATAAGAAGTCTTTAGCTGCTGGGATGTTAACTGTGCTTGTTAATCGTATTGGGGATGCTTTGTTAATTTTGTGTATTTGTTTTTTAGTTAATTGGGGTGAATGGCGTTTTGGCTATGGAATGTTTTTTGACAGTTTTGGTGTATTAATTTGTTGTTTGGTGGTTGTTGGTGGTATAACAAAAAGGGCTCAGATTCCATTTTCTGCTTGATTGCCGGCAGCTATGGCTGCTCCTACTCCTGTGTCGGCGTTGGTGCATTCGTCTACTTTGGTGACAGCTGGAGTTTTTTTGATTATTCGATTTTACGGGTCATTAGTTGAGAACGAGTTGGTTTTAACAGTATTGAGTAAGTTGGGGGGGTTAACCTTGTTGATGGCTGGGTTAAGGGCTTGTTTTGAGGTTGATTTGAAGAAGATTATTGCTTTATCTACTCTTAGGCAGTTAGGGCTTATAATGTTTACTATTGGTATTGGTTATCCTGTTATTGCTGTTTTTCATCTATTTACGCATGCTTTGTTTAAGGCTTTATTGTTTTTGTGTGCTGGATCGATTATTCATTCAACTGGGGATACTCAAGATGGTCGGATTTTGGGTGGAATTGGTAATTTATTGCCGTTTAGGAGTGGGTGTTTGGTGTTGAGAAGTGTGGTATTATGTGGGATGCCATTTCTTAGTGGGTTTTATTCTAAGGATTTAATTTTAGAAGAAGCTTTTGTTTGTTTTGGTGGTTGGTTTGAGGTTTTTGTTTTATTGGTGGGGGCTGGTTTGAGGTTGGTGTATAGATTACGGATTTTGTTAGTTGGGGTGTTTGGACAAAGTTTTGGTAGTTCTTTGTTTTTATTTGTAGTTGAGAGTAATTTTGTTGTTGCTTCTATTATTGTTTTGTCGGTTGGGGCAATTATGGGTGGATGGCTTTTACAGTCAGTCTGGGTGGTTGTTAATGGGTTTGACTTGGTTAGTGTTTTTAGTAAAGTAATTATTGGGTTTGTAACATTTTTTGGGCTATTGTATAGTAGACTTAAATTCTTAGGGTTGGGTAAGTTGAAGCGAAGGTTTGTAGGCTGGTTAAAGTGGTTTTTGTCTAGAATGTGGTTTATAAACATAATTTCTGGAAGATTGGTGGCGGGTGTTGGGTTGAAGAGGAGTACTCTTATACATTTATGTTTAGATGCTGGTTGAATGGAGATTTTGGGTGGGCAAGGTGTCTTTGAGGTTCTTCGTGGTGGGGTAAAGTTTTCTTATCTTTTACAGGGTGGAAGGTTGTTGATTTTCATTTCGGGTTTTTTTAATTTTTTGGTGTTTTTGGGGTTTATTGCCTTTCAGTAATTGTTAGTTTATAGTAATTTTTTTAAAAGATGAATGAAGTATCGTATGGTGTGGAGAAGGGCCAGCCATTTTAACATTTTCAGTGTTATGTTTTATGAAGTAAATTAAACTACTTGTCTTATCTTATAAAATTTATTGTTTTGGTTTGGTAAAAAGTAAGAGGTCTCAAGCCTTTGATGCTAAAGGAGAAGCCAAAAAGTAGAAAAAGTACATAGCAGAAAAGGTTTGACCGATTCAGATGAATGGGTCTTCTACTGGTTGTTTTCCGATTCAAGTTAAAATTAAGAAAATTCCCACGAATAGTCAGAAAAGTATTTGATTTATGGGGTAAAAAGAGTTAGATCGTATTGTGTTTGTGTGGGTTAATGGTATAATAATTAAGATAAGAATAGATATTACCAATGCGATTACACCGCCTAGTTTATTCGGGATTGAGCGTAAAATTGCATAAGCAAATAGAAAATATCATTCTGGTTGAATGTGAACAGGAGTTCTTAATGGGTTTGCTGGGATATAGTTTTCTGGATCAGTTAAAATATTAGGAGAGAATAGGCAAATGGTAGCTAGTAGTCTGATAAGAATAACAAAACCAGAGACATCTTTTGTTGTGTAAAAAACATGAAATGGGATAAGGTTAGTGTTTGATGAAATTCCGAGCGGGTTGTTAGATCCTGTTTCGTGTAAGAATAATAGGTGAATTGCGGCGAAAGCCGCGATGACAAATGGCAGAACAAAGTGGAGTACAAAGAATCGATTTAAGGTTGCGTTAGACACTGAAAATCCGCCCCATAGTCAGTAGACTATGGTTTTTCCTACGTAGGGAACTGCCGAAAGTAAGTTAGTAATAACAGTAGCACCTCAAAAGGATATTTGTCCTCACGGGAGAACATACCCTAAGAAGGCTGTTGCTATGGTTAAAAATAGAAGAATAATTCCAATATTTCACGTTTCTTGAGCTAGGTAGGAGCCATAATACATTCCGCGACCTGAGTGCAGGTAAATGCAAACAAAGAAAAATGAGGCACCGTTTGCATGAATAGTTCGTATAAGTCAACCATAATTGACATCTCGTGAGATGTGAGCAACTGAATAAAAAGCTAAATCTACATTTGGCGTATAGTGTATAGCTAAGAATAGGCCGGTAACGATTTGTGTAGTTAAGCATAGACCTAAAAGAGATCCGAAGTTTCATCATGTAGACAAATTTGTCGGGGCTGGAAGATCGTAGAGAGAGTTGTTAAGTGCTTTAATTACAGGGTGTTGTTTTCGTGTTGGTATTTTGATTCAGAAAATTAGTGACCTAAATTTAAAACTCCCAAAGTTTTTGTTTTTGTTAAACTATTTTCTGAGTGGATAGGGTAGGTGAATATATTCACTGTCTATTAGGTAACAGCTAATCGCTATGTAGCTTCTTTCCCTGTTAGTGTTTGTTAGTGAGTAAGTTATTACTTATTAGTTGATCCTAAGTCAACGGTATTATTATACTAACTCACTTGATGAAATGGTATCTGATGTGATTGTTCTTATTAAATGCTAATATTAGTTGCACCTTTTGGGGTCCTTTCGTACAATCAAGAAGGGTGTTTATTGTGGAGATAGAAACCAACCTAGCTTGCGCCGGTCTTAACTCAGCTCGTGTAAGGGTGAAATAGTCGAACAGACTGTCCTGTCATAGCGGTTGCACTAATGTGGATTTCCCTAAGCCAACATCGAGGTCGCAAACCCAGCTTTCGATGTGTACTCTCAAGTTGGATTACGCTGTTATCCCCGGGGTAACTTCTTTTTGTCTTTACCTAATTTTATATGTTTTTAGGAAAGTTGGAAGCTTTGTTGGTTCCAAGATTGCCCCAATCAAACCTTTCATTTATTGTGCTTGCTGGGCATTGAATCGGATAAGGTAAAGTTCCGCGGGGTCTTTTCGTCTGCCATAATTATCTAAGTCTTTTCACTTAGATGAAAAGTTTTTAGGTATAAAAGGTACAATTGTTCTTAGTCTTGCCATTCACTGGCCTCCAATTAAGGGGCTATTTATTACGCTACCTTAGCACGTTCACGCTAACGCGGCCGTTTAAGTTTACTCACTGGGCAGGCATTATCTTTTATAATTATGTAATCAAAAGACGATGTTTTTGGTAAACAGGCAGGGAACTTTATTGTCGAGTTCGCTTTATATAGTTGTTTGGTTTTTATTTGTTTTGTCTCTATTTTGTTGAAGTGGATTTATAGAGCTGCTTTATGTGTAATACTAATAGAATGCCTGTTTGTTAGTGTTGTATAATATTTAGCACTAGATTTCACTTTTGTTAAAATTGGAGTTTTAATATTGGGTAAGTTAGGTATTTTAGCTAGAACGCTGTTAGGATGGCTGCTTTTAAGCCAACTTTAAAATGGTTAGTGTTAACTATTTTAAGTATCCCCTTAAGCTAATCCTTAAAGGGTTAACACATATAAGGCCTATATTGTGTGAATTTGCTTATAGAGTAGCACTTTGATGCTTTTTGTGGAAAACCAGCTATCAGATTATATGAAAGGCTTATTACTTCTACTAAAAACTAGTGATGTTAATTGTGTCATATTAAGGTTCAGAGTTTAGTAGCTCATAATCATTCGGGATATCAAATTTTTGTGTTTTGTTGCTTCTCCATGATGCAAAAGGGATGAGTGGTTATCTTTTCTGTGGTGAGCTTGTAGCAAGTCCTTGCGGTTTTTAAGTGTGAAAAGTTTTATTACAATACTGTATATATGTGAATATTTTCTTTAGATAAAAATAAACTTGTGGGTGTAGAATAGCATGCAAAGGGGATAACCCGTGTAAAGAGCTACAATCTTTTGCTTAGTCTCAGCCACTTTGCTAATTTAGTGAGCTCTGGAGAGGTTATCTTGTCTTCGGTTTACAAGACCGATGCTTTCTTAGCTTCTCAAAGCTCTATCCTGAAGTAATTACTGTAGTCGAGTTAAAAGCTCGGTGCCTGAGTCTCGGCCATCATGGATTTTGGATAGGGGCAATTTCCATTACCCCTACTGTGTTACGACTTATCCGGCTTTCTTACCGGAGTGACGGGCGATTTGTGCGCGCTTTAGGTCTTGTTCAGATCTATTTTATAAGTTTATGGTCTTACTTTCAAGTCCTCTTTTGTACAACTTTTAAGATTGTAGTTCAGTAATGCTTTTTATTTGTATCCCATGGGGCAGCTTTTCATTGGCTGTATGTCACCTGAATTGGTGGAGGTTAATCCAATTGCTTCCTTTTAAGTCTTCTATGAGCAAGCATAAACGGCCATACACAAGCTGAGTGCAAAGAAAAGCTTGAGTTAATCGTGGGTTATCGGTTTAAGCCACAGGATCCCCTGATGAGGAAGTAAAGCACCGCCACATTGTTTGAGGTTTAAACTTTCGTTTGTAGTATTCTTTTTTGTGTTGGGCCACACAGTAATCGGGTATCTAATCCGAGTTCTGAGGTTGTGGTTTGTATAGATAGGGTATTAGGGTTTATACGGGTGTGTTTATAATGTACTTTTTACATAAAAAGTTGATCTTAAAATCTATTTTGAGGGCTATCTTTGTTTGTTGAAATTAGCTAGGGATAGTGGTATAACCGCGACTGCTGGCACCACTTTTGCCATCCCTCTTACTTGTTTTCTAGGGCTTAGTTTCCTAACTATAATAATATAAGACATTGGTGTTGTGGATGAGTCTTAGACTAGGTGAGGATAGTCTCGGGATTATATGCTATAGACGGAATCTTTTAAAGATTCCTCTTATATCTGTCCTGAATGCACAATATGTGTGGGCTGCCATATGTAGTTTAATTGGTATAGCTAATTGTTTACATCAATGAAATACTTTATAAAGCAGGGGTATGTGATGAATACCAATTTATGGGCCGAAACCATAATACCTTATGGTTTCCTGCTTTATGGAGTTAAGGACTGATTGTTTTATCATTTAAGGCTTTGAAGGCTATTAGTTTTTTTAACTTAAGTCCTTATTGGTAGGGGGAGTATTGAAGTAATAGGGAGAGTATATCTATTTTTGGGTTATGAGCCCAACAGCTTAAAGTATGTTAGCTTACCCTATTGAGTTATTTATAGGAAAAAAAATATGAGTGACATAGGAAAAATTTGGGAGATTAAAAATATAATAGATGGTTTTGAAGCTATTTTTAGTTTAGTGGTGTGTGCTTTGTTAAGGCTTAGAAGTGGTGAGAAGGTTAAAGACAGGTAGAATAATAGGCTAATAAGGGCTCCTAGAATTAGTATGGAAACAATGAGTACTCTGGTTTCTGTATAATAAAGGACTAGAAACTTCATTAAAAACCCTGTTAATGGTGGAAGGCCCCCAAGAGATAGAATTCTGAGTGCTAATAAAAAAGAGTCGAATGGTTCTTTTGCGGAAAAAACTTGCTTGTGAAGTTTTGAAGAGTGTTTGGTTAAACATGTGTAGATAGATAGGTTGATTAAAATATAAGTTCTAACATAAATTATTAATGTCGGGTTTGGGCTGTTGATGCTAGCTAGTATTCATCCTGTGTGTGCGATTGATGAGTAAGCTAATAGGGATCGGATTTCTGTTTGATTTAGGCCTCCGATACTTCCCCATAGTGCACTAATTCCAGCGATTGGTAGGATTTTAGTTCTGAGTGTTGGGTTAAATGAGGAGATAGCAAAAATAGGAGCGATTTTTTGTCAGGTTAATAGGAAAAAGGCTGGTAGTATTGAAAGGCTTGCTATGACTGGTGGGAATCAGAAATGAAATGGTGCAGCTCCTAGTTTCAAGCATATCGCAATAGGTATTAGGGTTTGAAGGCCATCTAAATAGAGAGAAGTCGTTGCTGCAACGATAAAAATTGTTGACCCGAGGGATTGTGGAACTAAGTATTTTGCTACAGTCTCTGATTCGCTTGTGGTTTCTTTTAAATATATTAGTGGAATAAATCCTAGTATGTTAATCTCTAGGCCTATTCATGTTATTAGTCAGTTTGAGGAAGATAGAACTATGCACGTGCTCCTCACTATTAGAAATAAAAATAAAGACTTATAAGGAGATTTCATTTTATTTTTTGTCGGAAATGTCGGTAGAAGCTGGGCTTCTGTTAACTGGGTGAGTACCTGTGTCAGTTGGTGTTGTATTAGGCAATTGATTGTTATCTAGTGGGTTGTCTGTTAATGATGGTTTAATTTGATTGATTCTTTCAGGTGCTATTGTTAATAGATTAGGGAATAAGACCAGCATAAGGAGGCTAATCGCGACAATAATGATTAAATCTCAAGTTGTTTTGTTACGAAACTTGTTTATAACTTAAGATAACATTCCTTTAGTTTAAGGAATGAGGCTTTAGTAGCTAAATGCACAGGGTGCTCTTTTGACGTGAAAAGTCAATGTGCTAAACACCTAGTTAGCTTTGGTATGAGAGAGAAATGAAAGGAGTTAAACCTCTCTTTACGTGGTTAGAAGCCATGTATTAGCTCAGCTATTTCTCTATTGGGTGGTGGTAAAAGGATAAGTGAGTCGAACACTTTCTCTTTGGTTTCAAGGCAAATATTCTCCGAGGTCCTTTGTTTAGGTTTTAATGCTTTGGTTTGTTTATTTTTGTTTTGTTGTTAGTTCTAGAGCATAGCTCAATGGTTGATTGCAAATCAGGTCTTTTTGTTATTAAAGTATAGAACTAGTGAGAATTAGTAAAGGTTGTACTTATTCTTGTTTTCTTATTTATAATTTTTATAATGGGTGGGGGGAAATAGCGGAGGACGGAATAGTTTAAGTAAAACGACAGGTTGTGGTTCTGTAGATGGTTAGTTGTGCTTTTCGTTGAGGTAATTTATATGATGTATATAGCTAATGTATATTAGTAGTGTTAGTAGTGAGTTTAGTGTAGTTGAAGGATGTGTAGGATGGTTAAGATAATGTAAGATATGTTATTCATCTGCGGTGATGATATAGAAAAAGTAATAGTTAGGGTGTTTATTTCTGTTATGCTGTGTTTTGTTTTGCTTTTAGTTGGTTTGGTTTTAGGGATGTTTGGTTTTGTAGTTGGTCGTGAAAAATCTAGGCCTTTTGAGTGTGGTTTTGACCCGGTTGGGTCTTCTCGAGTGCCTTTTTCTTTGCGGTTTTTCTTGTTGGCTGTTATTTTTGTGGTGTTTGATGTAGAGATTGTTTTGTTATTTCCAGCTGTTATAGTGATTGGAGGTTTATCTATATGGATTGATGGTTATTTGACTTTGTTTTTTTTGTTAGTATTGCTTTTTGGTGGGGTTATTCATGAATGACGTGAGGGGTCGTTGGAATGAGAAAGTTAAAAGTAAACTGGTTTGATATATTTAATGTGGAAGGATAAAGATAAAGGTGTATTTATGATGAGCTTTTGAGGTCAATTAGGGTTTCAGGATAGATTTAGTAACTTGGGTTTTGAGTTGGTATTTTTTCATGATCATGCTATGTTTGTTCTTGTTTTGGTTTCATCTTTTGTTGGGTATATTATGGTTTGTTTGTTGAAAAGTAGTTTATCTTCTCGTTTTCTTGTGGAAGCTCAAGCATTAGAGGGGGCTTGAACGATCATTCCTGGATTGTTGTTGTTAGTTTTGGCTATTCCTTCAGTTCGATTGTTGTATTTGTTAGATGAGGTTGGTGGGCCTGTAGTTAGGATGAAGGCTATTGGTCATCAGTGGTATTGAAGGTACGAGTATGGGGATAGAAGTGAATTTGTTAGGTTTGATTCTTATATAGTGAGTATAAGTGATGTGAAAGATGGGGGTTATCGTCTTTTGGAGGTTGATAATCGATGTGTGGTTCCTTATGGTGTTGATAGTCGGATTCTTGTTAGTTCTGCTGATGTTATTCATGCTTGGGCTCTTCCTTCGATTGGTGTTAAGGTCGATGCTATTCCTGGTCGGATTAATCAATTGGGGGTGCATTTGATTGGGTCTGGCGTGATATTTGGGCAGTGTAGTGAGATTTGTGGTGTTAATCACTCTTTTATGCCAGTTGGGTTAGAGAGAGTTTCTCCAGAGGTATTTTATTGTTGGTTAGTACGTTAGTAGCTATCTTATAGTTTTTGTTTGCGGTGATTGTGTTCTACGAATCATAAGGATATTGGAACTCTGTATTTGTTGCTGGCTTTGTGGTCTGGTTTAATTGGGTTGGCTTTGAGGCTTTTGATTCGGGCTGAGTTGGGGCAACCTGGTAGATTATTGGGAGATGATCAGTTGTATAATGTGATTGTGACGGCTCATGCTTTTATAATGATCTTCTTTTTGGTGATGCCAATGATAATTGGTGGTTTTGGTAATTGACTTATTCCACTTATGATTGGGGCTCCGGATATGGCTTTTCCTCGGTTAAACAATCTTAGTTTTTGGTTGCTTGTGCCAGCTCTTTTTTTGTTATTAAGATCTTCTATGGTAGAAAGGGGTGTTGGAACCGGTTGGACGGTTTATCCTCCATTGTCTGGGAATGTTGCTCATTCTGGGGCTTCAGTAGATTTGGCTATTTTTTCTTTGCATCTTGCAGGAGCATCTTCTATTTTGGGGGCTATTAATTTTATTTCTACTGTTGGTAACATGCGGTCTCCTGGGTTGGTGGCTGAGCGGATTCCTTTGTTTGTATGAGCTGTTACAGTAACAGCAGTGTTATTGGTTGCGGCGTTACCTGTTTTAGCTGGTGCTATCACGATGCTACTTACGGATCGTAATATTAATACATTCTTTTTTGACCCTGTTGGGGGAGGTGATCCTATTTTGTATATGCACCTGTTTTGGTTTTTTGGTCACCCTGAGGTGTATATTTTAATTTTGCCTGGGTTTGGTATGATTTCGCATATTGTTATGCATTACGCTGGCAAGAAGCAGGTTTTTGGTTATTTGGGTATGGTTTATGCTATTGTTTCTATCGGGGTTTTGGGGTTTATTGTTTGGGCTCATCATATATTTACTGTCGGGATGGATGTGGATACTCGGGCTTATTTTACTGCTGCTACAATGATTATTGCTATTCCTACTGGGATTAAGGTGTTTAGTTGGTTGGCTACTATTCATGGATTTGTGAATAAGACTGAGCCACCTATTTTGTGGGCTTTGGGTTTTATTTTTTTATTTACTGTTGGTGGATTAACTGGTATTGTGTTGTCTAACTCTTCTTTGGATATTGTGTTACATGATACTTATTATGTAGTGGCTCATTTTCATTATGTGTTAAGAATGGGGGCTGTTTTTGCGTTGTTTAGTGCTTTTAGGTACTGGTATCCTTTGATTTCCGGGGTGACTTTTCATGTTGTTTGGAGAAAGGTTCATTTTGTGTTAATGTTTATTGGAGTGAATTTAACCTTTTTCCCACAACATTTTTTGGGGTTGGCTGGTATGCCTCGGCGATATTCTGATTATCCTGATGGGTTTGCTAAGTGGAATGTGGTGTCTTCTTGGGGATCTTTAATTTCTTTTGTTTCTGTATTGTTATTTATATTTATGTTATTTGAGTCGTTTGTTTCTCAGCGTTCTGTTGTGTGGGGGAGGGCTTTGAGGGCTTCTTTTGAGTGACAGGATTGGGGTTTTCCTGCTTCATTTCACTCAAATAGGCAGACTGTTAAGGTTATATTGTTGGTGTAG